CGTGTGGGGCTAATAGTTTTCATTCCCCATCTCCTCATGGAAAACCCTTTTCGCTCCGCTTAGCCCTATCCCCTTCTAGAGGTATTTTAGTGATAGGTTCTATAGGAACTGGACGATCCTGTTTGGTCAAATACCTAGCGACAAACTCCTATGTTCCTTTCATTACGGTATTTCCGAACAAGTTCCTGGATGACAAGCCTAAAGGTTATCTTATTGATGATATCGATATTGATGATAGTGACGATATCGATATTGATGATAGTGACGATATTGATGATAGTGATGATGACCTTGATATTGATACGGAGCTGCTAACTATGACGAATGTGCTAACTATGTATATGACGCCGAAAATAGACCGATTTGATATCACCCTTCAATTCGAATTAGCAAAAGCAATGTCTCCTTGCATAATATGGATTCCAAACATTCATGATCTGCATGTGAATGAGTCGAATTACTTATCCCTCGGTCTATTAGAGAACTATCTCTCCAGGGATTGTGAAAGATGTTCCACTGGAAAGATTCTTGTTATTGCTTCGACTCATATTCCCCAAAAAGTGGATCCCGCTCTAATAGCTCCGAATAAATTAAATACATGCATTAAGATACGAAGGCTTCTTCTTCCACAACAACGAAAGCACTTTTTCATTCTTTCATATACTAGGGGATTTCACTTGGAAAAGAAGATGTTCCATACTAACGGATTCGGGTCCATAACCATGGGTTCCAATGCGCGAGATCTTGTAGCACTTATCAATGAGGCCCTATCAATTAGTATTACACAGAAGAAATCCATTATAGAAACTAATACAATTAGATCAGCTCTTCATAGAAAAACTTGGGATTTTCGATCCCAGATAAGATCGGTTCAGGATCATGGGATCCTTTTCTATCAGATAGGAAGGGCTGTTACACAAAATGTACTTCTAAGTAATTGCCCCATAGATCCTATATCTATCTATATGAAGAAGAAATCATGTAAGGGAGGGGATTCTTATTTGTACAAATGGTACTTCGAACTTGGAACGAGCATGAAGAAATTCACGATACTTCTTTATCTTTTGAGTTGTTCTGCCGGATCGGTCGCTCAAGATCTTTGGTCTTCATCCAGACACGATGAAAAAAATTGGATCACTTCTTATGGATTCGTTGAGAATGATTCTGATCTAGTTCATGGCCTATTACTATTATTACTATTAGAAGTAGAAGGCGCTCTGGCGGGATCCTCACGGACAGAAAAATATTGCAGTCAGTTTGATAATAATCGAGTGACATTACTTCTTCGGTCCGAACCAAGTAATCAGTTAGATATGATGCAAAATGGATCTTGTTCTATCGTTGATCAGAGATTTCTATATGAAAAATACGAATCGGAGTTTGAAGAAGGGGAAGGGGCCCTTGATCCGCAACAGATAGAGGAGGATTTCTTCAATCACATAGTTTGGGCTCCTAGAATATGGCGCCCTTGTGGCAATCTATTTGATTGTATCGAAAGGCCCACGGAATTGGGATTTCCCTATTGGACTGGGTCATTTCGGGGCAAATGGATCATTTATCATAAAGAGGATGAGCTTCAAGAGAATGATTCGGAGTTCTTGCAGAGTGGAACCATGCAGTACCAGACACGAGATAGATCTTCCAAAGAACAAGGCTTTTTTCGAACAAGCCAATTCATTTGGGACCCTGCGGATCCATTCTTTTCCCTATTCAAAGATCAGCCCTCTGTCTCTGTGTTTTCACGTCGAGAATTCTTTGCAGATGAAGAGATGTCAAAGGGGCTTATTGCTTCCCAAACAAATCCTCCTACATCTATATATAAACGCTGGTTCATCAAGAATACGCAAGAAAAGCACTTCGAATTGTTGATTCATCGCCAGAGATGGTTTAGAACCAATAGTTCATTATCTAATGGATCTTTCCGTTCTAATACTCTATCCGAGAGTTATCAGTATTTATCAAATCTGTTCCTATCTAACGGAACGCTATTGGATCAAATGACAAAGACATTGTTGAGAAAGAGATGGCTTTTCCCGGATGAAATGAAACATTTGATTCATGTAACAGGAGAAAGATTCCCCATTCCTTAGCCGTAAAGATATGTGCCCATGAAAGGGGGATGAAGTGGAACAGAATTGGCCGGATGGTAGAGTCGTGAAAACACTTGTTTCTTCCATCTTTTTGGCCTTAGCTCCATGGAACAATATGCTACTGCTGAAACATGGAAGAATTGAAATCTTAGATCACTATGTGTGGATGATATGAACTGCCTAAACAAGAATTCTTGAACGGCGAAAGAGCCTATTACTCGCTACATCAAACAATTTCTACTAATGAAACCATGTAAATCCATCGGAAAATACGCATGTCCGCTGAAATGGTTGTTGCTATCTGCTCCAATAACGAATCATTGGTTTCATTGAATAACTAAAGAATAACTAAAGAAGATAGATAGACCTCTCTCTTCGTCTCAGGTCGATGGATCTCCTCAATTGGAAGA